ATTGCTTGACTTTAAGTATTAATAATATATTTCAATTTTTGACCTAGATGTTTTATAGCGTAACAGATCCACATCGACCCATTCCGAACTCGATAGTGAAAGGTTACAGCGGTGACGATACTTAGAAGGGGGCTTCTTGGGAAAATAACACAATGTCTAGGTCATTCGTCATTCAATTTTTTGACATTTTTTAAATGAGTTCATATACAATTGTACAAGCCTGTGGAAAACAATTTTGGTTAGAAGAAGGTAGATTTTATGATTTTGATAAATTACCTTTAAATATAGGAGAACAATTTTTATTAAATAACATTCTTTTAGTTAATACAAACAATAACATCTCCATTGGTCAACCATTCTTAGATGACCAATACCAGGTTGAAGTTGAAGTTTTACGTCATGTGTCAAAACCAAAAATTCGTGTTTACAAAATGCGACCCAAAAAGAAAACTCGTAGAACTTTTGGGGCAAAACCAAAAATGACTAGAGTTTTGGTGAAAGCAATAAGAAAAAGAACACAAGTTAAATCTGTTTGTTTTATTTAGTTTTATAATTGTTTATGGTTAGAATAAAAAGAGGTAATGTCGCTCGCAATAGACGTAAAAAGATACTAAACCTTGCTAAAGGCTTTAAGGGCGCCCATTCAAGATTATTTCGTACAGCTAATGGTCAAGTGATGAAGGCCTTAATTTATTCATATGTTGGTCGTAAGCAACGTAAGCGTACGTTTAAACGTATTTGGCTTTGTCGTGTAAACGCTGCTAGCCGTCAATACGGTATGACATATAGTCAACTACGTCTATTGCTTAAGAAAGCTTCAGTCGATTTAAACTTGAAAATGTTAGCACAAATGGTTGTTTTCGATAAAGAAAGTTTTGCGGCAATTACTAAATTAGTTAAATAATATAATATAAAGACATATGGCACATAAAAAAGGCGCAGGTAGTACAAAGAACGGTCGCGATTCTAATTCAAAGCGTCTTGGGGTTAAGGTCTACGGTAATCAGCCTATTAAGAAAGGTGGAATTATTATAAGACAGAGAGGTTTAACGTTTAAACCAGGCATTAACGTAGCAGTCGGAAAAGACTATACATTATTTGCTCTTCATGAAGGCAGTGTTATATTTGAAACTATTGCTAATAGAAAATTTGTCAGTGTTATCAAGTAATATAGTAAGTAAGTAAAAAAAATTCTATTCGAATTTTCAGGTCGAAAATTCGAATAGAATTTTTTTTACTTTAAGCTATTACTAGTTTAGCACTAAACTAAACTTCTAACTTATTAGTAACGCTCACCTTCTGGCTTAGCATCTACTGAGTAAGACTCAAGAGTGTAAACAAGTTGACGACCTTTAATCTCTTGACGAGTCATCTTGAAGCCTGGCTCGTATGAAGGACGCTGTACGATAAAAGAAAGTACACAACTTTCAATGCCGCGTGTGTTATCGAAACAAGCTACTTTAATGTAGTAGTTAGGCTTAGCCTTGCGAGCCATGTTGATTTCAAAAAGAATCGCAGCTGGATCCTTAACATCGAATAAAGGAAGACCCCACATTTCCCAATAGCTATTACGTGGGTGTGGATCATCAGTATATTCAATCGAAATAGCCCAACTCTTGTTTAAAGCATATTGGATTTGCTTAGTTACTTGCGCATCAGTTAGGTCAGGAAGAAATGAGAATGCTCCTTGTGTTAGTTTCATTAGTTACTCCATTAAATGAAAATTTGTAAGTAAGAGCCTAATTAAATTAGGCTCTGTACCGATAATAATTAGTAATTATCGGTTTGCTGTTGGTGTCTCAACGAAGTCGGCAGTATCAGTTGACGCATAGTTGAATGTAATATCCTTCCATAGGTCAAGTGCTGTCTGAAGTGGGCCACAAGTCTTAGCAGCATCTCTTAAAATCTGAGGACCTTCTGAGATGTAGTCACGACCTTCGTTACGAGCGATAACCATACACTCTAGAGCTACACGGTTAGCTGTTGCACCTGCTTGAATACCATCAGGGTGACCAATTGTACCACCACCGAACTGAAGTACCACGTCGTCTCCTAGGTAGTTAATTAGTTGGTGCATTTGACCACAGTGGATACCGCCAGATGCTACCGGTACACACTTACGTAGAGAAGCCCAATCCTGTGCGAAGAATAAACCTTGAGGTAGGTTAATATCAGTCTTGAAGTCAAGTAGAGTGTTGTAGAAACCTTTAATCATTAGAGGGTCACCTTCTAACTTACCTACTACTGTACCCGCGTGGATATGGTCAACACCTGACATACGCATCCACTTACAGATTACACGGAAGTTCATACCATGAGTCTTTTGACGTGAGTAAGTTGAATTACCTGCACGGTGAAGGTGAAGAATCATATCTGTCTTACGTGCCCAGATAGCCATCGATTGGATTGCTGTATAACCGATTACAAGGTCAATCATAACGATAACTGAACCTAAATCCTTAGCGAATTCAGCACGCTCGTACATATCTTCCATCGTCGCTGCCGTTGCGTTAAGGTAGTGCCCTTTTACTTCACCACTTACTGCCGCTGCATGGTTTACACCTTCCATTGAGTAAAGGAAACGCTCGCGGTAACGCATGAAAGGTTGTGAGTTAATGTTCTCGTCATCCTTAAGGAAATCTAGACCACCTTTAAGACCTTCGAATACTACACGACCGTAGTTCTTACCTGAAAGACCTAACTTAGGCTTAACAGTTGCACCTAGTAGTGGACGACCGAACTTATCTAGACGCTCACGCTCTACGATTAGACCAGTAGCTGGACCTTGGTACGTCTTTAGCAACGCGTATGGCATACGCATATCTTCCAGTCTTAGAGCTTTTACTGCTTTGAAGCCGAAGATGTTACCAATAATAGACGCAGTTAGGTTAGCTAGTGAACCTTCCTCGAATAGATCGATATCGTAAGCGATGTAACAGAAGTAAGTATCTGCTGCGCTTGGTACTGGATCTACACGGTATGCTTTCGCACGATAAAGATCACATGCAGTTAGAAGATCCGTCCATACAACTGTCCATGTTGCTGTTGATGACTCACCAGCTAGTGCAGCAGCAGCCTCTACAGGGTCAACACCTGGTTGAGGTGTACAACGGAAAAGTGCTAGAATATCAGTTTCCTTAATTGAATATTCTGGATCCCAGTAACCCATTTTTGCGTAAGGGATTACACCAGATTCATAACGTTCACTCTTAATACGAGTACGTGTTTCAACAGCTTGAGACATGACAACCTCCTTGGTTTGAGAGTTATGCTTGGTAATTGCTAGATTATATATCTGGTAGATACCAGATACATAAAAAAAATAATAAATTACTCTTCTTTTAACTTAACCAATAGCATATCACCAGGATTAATAGATAAAACTTAATATATATTTAATTTTTTAATAAGAATAACTAATATTAATCAGGGTTTTTTGTTCCCAGATTTAACTATGCTTATTAAAATTCATTAAATATGGTTCTACCTTAAGTTTGTAAGAAGTGTTTTTTTAATTAAATACTAAAAGAAAATTGATGCATTAGACAAGACGATCTGATGATTATTTCGGAACATTAATTCTATTCGTCGTGTTAAATCTTTCCCAACACAGTTTTACGAGTTGTTCTATTTGTTTCTCTAATAATATTTTTTTATTTTTCAAATTGGCTTGTTTTAGAAATAAACATCTTTCTAGACTGGATAATATTGGCTTACACAAAACATGGAAATATAAATGGAAATATAAGATAGGAATTGATATTAAATAATTTTAGGGTGCTACATAGACATGTAGTAATGTAAGAAGTATAATATTTACAATCTAGTAAATATCTACAACAATAGTCGTTATCTTTCAACTATTCAAAGATAGTGTTTAAGATGCCAGGATCCAGGTTTGAACTGGAGACACGAGGATTTTCAATCCACTGCTCTACCTACTGAGCTATCCCGGCATTTTATAACTCAATATTACTTAATTAGGTGTCTTTTGACAAGCTTAAACTTCTATGACTCCAAAAAACCAGTTTACTAACCGCTTCTTAAAGATAATTGCAAATCTTCAATTTGCGATTTCTCTTTTATTTTTAACAGCTATTTTAATAGCTTTGGGAACGGTTATTGAGCAAGATCAAGCTATTACTTTTTATAAAGAAAGTTACCCTACTACAAATCCCTTATTTGGCTTTTTAGATTGGCAAATATTATTAACACTGGGGCTTAATAAACTCTATTCTGCGCCGATATTTATAATTACTATTTTTGTTTTTGCCCTTTCTCTTATCGCATGCACTTTTACAACACAGTTACCCTCGCTTAGAAAATTCAGGTTATGGAACTTTTTAACGAGCAAAAAACAGTTTCAAACTCTTAGCACGTCTAGCTTTATAGAGAAAAATTTAGCTAATATTACATTTTACCGGGCGCACAATTTTCAGTACCATATTTTCCGCCAGCGACGTAAAAATTACGCTTACGTAGGCTTGTTTGGCAGATTGGCGCCTATTGTAGTGCATTTTAGTGTGTTACTTCTAGTTATTGGTACAAGCTTTAGTGCAGTTACAAGTTACAATGTGCAAGCCATTATACCTCGTGGTGAAGTATTTCATTTCCAAAATATTGTTCGCTCAGGCTCAGCTGCTACTGTATCATATTCCTCCTCTTTACGCGTAAATGACTTCTGGATCACTTATACCAAGGAAGATAAAACAAATCAATTTTATACTGATTTATCGATACTTAGTTCGTCTTCGTCTGAAATCGATAGAAAAACGATATTTGTTAATGAACCCCTTGTATATGATAATATAACCGTCTATCAGACCGATTGGGATATTATTGCCCTTCAAGCAAACATTAATCAAAGTCCACTACTTCAAATACCGTTAAAGAAGAGTTCACGCAATGGAAGTAAATTTTGGCTAGGTTCAATTAGTTTAGATTCAGCGAGTAAAAACTCTTTCACTATACTTGTTAGAGATCTAAATAAAGATATTTACCTCTATGATGTAAAAGGTAACTTAATTAAAACTTTAGCATTGGGAGAGAATTTTTCTGTCGATTCTAAAAATGTTATAAGGTTTAGTAGCTTTTTAACTAGTACCGGTCTTCAAATTAAAGAAGACCCTGGGCTTCTGACTGTTTACTTCTCTTTTTTATTAATTCTTTTAAGTACGTATGTCAGTTTTTTCTCTTACTCACAAATTTGGGGACTGGAACAAAATAGAGGTTTACTTGTTGGTGGAAAATCTAACCGTGCAGTTTTAGCCTTTCAAGAAGAAAGTAGAAAATTATTCAGTTCGCTATAATAGTTCCACTTATTTTATGCACTTTTAAAGCATATTCAATATATAATAATATTTATTATTTTTTTAATAGTTATCTAATTAACGGTATTTTCAAGAAGATATGAAACGTATATTATCAATTTTATTCCTTTTCAGCGTACTTGGAAACGCTCCATTAGTTGCTTCTGCCGACGTCAGCGGTTTAGTTCCTTGTAAAGATTCTAGTGTTTTTCAGCGCCGTTTAGACGGAAGTGTTAAAAAATTAAGTACGCGTCTAAAAAATTACGAAGAAGGAACACCTGCTTACCTTGCCCTGGAACAACAGATAGTACAAACAAAGACTCGTTTTGCTATGTATGCTGATAAAGGTTTGTTATGTGGTACAGATGGCCTACCTCATCTAATAGCAGATGGACGTTTCTCTCATGCTGGTGAGTTTCTGATTCCAGGTGTAGGATTTCTTTATATTACAGGTTGGATTGGATGGGCAGGCCGTAGCTATCTGCAATTTTCAAAGAAAACTGATAAGCCTAACGAAAGTGAGATTATCATCAACGTACCTGTTGCTTTGAGTATGATGTCAGCAGCCTTCATTTGGCCTTTGGCAGCTTGGAAAGAGCTTGTATCTGGGCAATTGTTAGTATCAGCTGATGAAATTACTGTTTCTCCACGTTAATGAAATCAGTTAAATTTCTGACCTATAATTGAAAATGAAAATATTTTAACATCAACAAATGGATAAAAATCTTCTAACATACCTTTCGACAGCACCGGTTCTTTTAACTGCTTGGATGACTATCACTGCGGGATTCTCAATTGAGTTTTTACGCTTTTTTCCTGATGCGTTATCGTTTTAATAGGTTTAATTAAGTTTATTAGAATCATTAGAGCCAATGACTATTATTAAAGTAATTGGTTCTAATGATTTTTATTTTTCTTTAAACTACTATTTAAGTCAGGATGTCAACAGCGAAAAAAAGTAAAAATCCTAGCCTTTCAAGATCCGAGTATGAGGCGCGAAAACGTTTAAAGAGTATTTTTTTAAGCTTATACCTTAAGTATAAGAATGATTCCTGCCTGATAAACCGAAGTGGGGTTCTACTTGGAATTGATGTGTTAAGAAATGAAATTAAGAGAGAGTTATTAAAAATCATAACTCTTACGCTTGAAGAGCGGCTTCTTTATTTGATAGATAATCCACATGAGAAAGAGACTATTCAAGACCATGAAGCATTCGTCTTTAATATTATACAAACCTCATTTGAGCGAATTAGTATAAAGTTTTATGGTCTACCTATCAACTTCCCTAAAGACTTAGTAAGGAATTCTTTTTATATAAAAGCGCTTTTAGAAGATATCTCAATTGTTTTAGTTGTGCCATTCTACAGCGTTTTAAACCTTCAGCAAAAAAAATTTCTGTGGGTTTTTGCTCCCGTATATAGCGAAGTTACGAATAAAATCTTGGAAATTCTATTTGATAATTTTGTTATCACCATAAGTGAATGTCTTATTCGTTTGATACTAAACGAATTTACACTTGTTGAAGATATATGTCAAAAATGGTTTCGCTCAAACTTTTTGTCTACTAGAAACCTTGAAAGGTTTAAAAATAATTTAGCGTGGCAAGATCGAAAACGTATTTATATTCGTAGAGCATCTAACATATACAATAATGAGTACGACTCATGGGTTTTAACAGCTGATGGATTCTACTTACAAAATATCTATGCTAACCGTTTAGCCGAGCTCCTAAGGTTAAATCGTCAGTCTCTAGTTGTTGTCAATTACATTGAATTTCAAGATTTTTTCCTCTGTCGGTTAGAAGAAGCAATTGTCATATTTGGTCAAAGTGGAAGATTTTTGTTAACCTCAGTCGTTGGTCAGGTAATAGGACTTATTTGGAAAGGAATTATTGAAGCTTTAAAAGAATAGAAAATAAGTTTGTTTTATTTTATTAGTAACCAAACACGCGCCCTCAATTATAAAAATTAGCCAACAGCGACTATATTATTGTATAATCAGATAAAAATCTAACAAATTAATTTCTACATGAACGCTTTTATAGGGTACATTTTACTTCTTACTTTAATGTTTAGCTTAGCTGCTGGTTTTTACTTCGGTTTAAAGACAATTCGTCTAATTTAACTTATTTTTTTGCTCACTACACGATAATGAGAACCTATATAACTGGATCTCGACGCCTAAGCAATATTTTTTGGGCTTTGAGTGTTACATTAGGAGGGCTTGGTTTTTTTCTTGCCGGCTTGTCTAGCTATTTAGAAAAAGACCTACTTCTTTTCTCTAACATTAGTGAAATTGCTTTCATACCCCAAGGTATTGTTCTAATGTTCTATGGAAGCGTAGGGTCTATTCTGGGAGTTTTTTTATGCTTAACTGTATGGTGGGATATTGGATTTGGTTATAACGACTATGACCAAGGATTACAGCAAATTCTTTTATACCGTAAAGGGTTTCCTGGCAAAAACCGCGAGTTATCATTACGCTTCGCATTTAGCGAAGTGAAATCAATAAAGATAAGTATTAAAGAAGGACTTAATCCAAAGCGTCAATTAATATTGTGCTTAAGGGATAATCGAGAAATACCCCTAACCGGAATTGATCAACCTGCAGCTTTAAACAAAATTGAATCAGAAGCTGTTATGTTAGCAAAATATTTAGGTGTTTCGCTTGAGACCCTTGTGGAATAAACGTGATACCTTTTGATGGGCGAACGACGGGAATCGAACCCGCGAATGCTGGAACCACAACCCAGTGCCTTAACCACTTGGCTACGCTCGCCTTCTTGTCTACCTGTTTAAATTATAATTATAATGCTGAATTATAAATTATTCTAGAGAAGGTTTTAGGTAGTGCAGAAAACGAGACAAGCTATCTTGAAAATAACTATCTTGTGAAAAATTGATTATTTTACGTACGCAGAAAGAGAAAATATTAATTATTGATAACGATATAACAATTCGTCGAGTTTTACAGACACGTTTATCTGTCAAAGGATATACCGTATATGCGTCAACGAATGGCGAGAATGGTCTTCAAATCTTTCGCCAACACGAAATTGATCTAGTTATTTTGGATATCATGTTGCCCAGAGCAGATGGTTATCAAGTTTGCAACGAACTTAGAAAAGAATCAGACGTCCCAATCATTATTTTGACCGCTCTGAGTAATATCTCCGACCGTGTGATGGGTTTAGAGTTTGGTGCGGACGATTATATCACGAAACCTTTTTCACCAAAAGAACTTGAGGCCCGGATTCGTTCTGTTCTTCGGCGAACTAAAAATACATTTAATAAAAAGGCAACTAAGAGGCCGTCAATATTAAAAGTTGACTTTTTGGTAATTGATTTGTACAGAAGAAAAGTTTTAAAACACAACAAATTGGTATCGTTGACTAACATCGAATTTAGCTTACTCGAGTTATTGATAAGTAGAGCCGGAGAAAAACTATCTCGATTTTTCATTCTTGATAGTATTTGGGGCTACGTACCAGAACGTTATATCGATACACGTGTTGTTGATGTTCATATCTCGCGTTTACGTTCCAAACTTGAGAGGGACGCGCGGAAACCTAAATTAATCATAACAGCTCGTGGCATCGGTTACATGTTCCCCAAGATTTAAGGCTAACTAGTTTTATAGCAGTCATTTAAAATCTATATTTATTATATCTATCCCAAATTTCCACCAAGCTTTTTAGTGGGACTAAATGTATATATAAGTTTTTCCCAATTACTTTACTAGTTAGTTCTACTAGCCTAAAAAACGTCATACTCTAATGGTCAATATAGTTAAAATAAACAACAAAAACAAGTACAGTTGTCTACTTCCCAACCTCCTTGAAATACAAAGAGCAAGTTACTGTTGGTTTCTTGAAAAAGGCTTTGTTCAGGAACTAGAACAATTTTCGGCTGTAAAACAATACTCTGGTGAACTAAAGTTAAACTTTATCACAAAATTTTACACAGTCAAACAGCCACGTTATAATTTACAGGAAACAAAAAGAAGAGAAGGAACTTATAGCGTACGCATTTTTATAAACGCTAAATTACTTTACTCGCAAGAGTCTAGATCAAAGAAAAAACGCGTCTTTTTAGGAGAAATTCCTTTAATGACTAATACAGGAACATTTCTAGTAAATGGTATTGAGAGGGTTATTATTAACCAGCTTACACGCAGTCCTGGTATCTATTTTAAGAGTGAAGTCGATAAGCAAGGAAATAGGTCTTATTTAGCCAGTTTAATTGCAAATAGAGGTAGCTGGATAAAATTTGAAATCGATAAAGATAAAGCTATAAATGTCAAAATCGATAAAGCAAAAAAGTTTCCACTATATACTTTACTTAAGGCATTTGGTCTTAGTAATGAAGAAATATTCAGTAACCTCAGCGACACCTCATATTTTCAATCTACCAGTCAAGATGAAAAGAATTTAACAAGCAATGAATGTGTACTCGAAATTCATTCAAAATTAAGACCAGAAGAGTCCTCAACAGTAAAAAATGCTCAACAGTTGCTATATTCTAAGTTTTTTGATCCTAAACGTTATGATCTTGGTTACGTTGGTCGGCACAAGATTAATCAACGATTAGGTCTAGAAATTGATGAGAATATTAGAGTTTTAACTCTAACTGATATTATAAAGATTGTTAACCAGTTGATTAGCTTCCGAAGCAATCTTTCACCAAGTAATGATATTGATCATCTCGCAAACAGACGCATACGTTCTATTGGAGAACTTTTGGCGAGTCAAATTAGAGTAGGCTTAAGTCGCTTGGAGCGCACTATTTGTGAACGGATGACCATATACGAGTCCAATCAGCTACAGATTAAAACCCTGGTCAATACAAAGCCTCTCGATGCCTCGATAAGAGAATTTTTCGGATCAAACCCCTTATCGCAATTTATGGATCAAACAAATCCTTTAGCTGAGCTAACACATAAAAGACGATTATCTGTATTAGGCCCAGGTGGTATTTCGCGGGATAGGGCAGGATTTTTAATTCGTGATATTCACCCTAGTCAATATGGAAGAATTTGCCCAATTGAGACACCGGAAGGTCCTAATGCAGGTTTAATAGGTTCATTGGCAACATACGGAAAAGTAAATTCGTATGGTTTTATAGAGACACCCTTCTACAAAGTTAAAAAAGGGAAAGTATTTAAAAATAACCCGCCTGTCTATCTAGAAGCAGGTGCGGAGAGTAGATTTTACCTAGCAGCTGGAGATCTGGAGGTTGATGCTAACCAGTATATAAAAAACCATTTGGTGCCTGTACGATACGGTAATGAATTAGTGACAATAACATCTACCACTGTAGATTATATAGCTATCTCTCCTCTTCAAGTTATTTCACTTGCCACAGCCCTGATTCCGTTTTTGGAACATAACGATGCGAACCGGGTGTTAATGGGCTCTAACATGCAGCGGCAATCAGTACCGCTCTTATATGCTGAAGCTCCGCTTGTTGGTACAGGTCTGGAGGCTCAAACAGCGCGCGATTCGGGTATCATGGTATTAAGTCTAACAAAGGGGAAGGTCATCCAATCTTGTAAAGGAGAAATCCTCATTAAAGATTGTTCCGGTAACAATTTGACTTATTACCTAACGAAGTTTCAACGATCAAACCAAGATACATGTCTCAATCAGAAGTCTCTCGTTTCGGTAAATGAAAAGGTTTTAAAAGGTCAAATTCTTGCTGACGGTACATCTACGGAAAGTGGTGAATTGGCAGTTGGACAGAACATTTTGATCGCATATATGCCTTGGGAGGGTTATAACTACGAGGACGCCTTTGTTATCAATGAAAGATTAATATATGACGATCTTCATACCTCAATCCACATTGGAAAGTTTGAAATTGAAGCGCGCCAAACTAAGCTTGGTCCTGAAGAGATAACGGCTGATCTACCAAACGTAAGTGAGCAAGCAACATCAAAGTTAGATGAAAATGGAATTGTTTATATCGGGTCATGGGTTGAATCTGGTAATGTCTTAGTTGGCAAATTAACACCAAAAGGCGAATCAGATGATTTACCCGAGGCTAAACTTCTTAGAGCAATTTTTGGAGAAAAATCGCGCGATGTTAGAAATACATCACTAAAATTGCCTTATGGTTCATCAGGCCGTGTCGTCGACATTAAGGTTTTCTCCCGTGAAAACCAAGATAATTTACCGCCAGGGACAAACCAGCTTATAAAGATTCATATAGCTCAAGTTCGAAAAATACATATTGGCGATAAAATGGCCGGTAGGCATGGAAATAAAGGTATTGTTTCAAAAATACTTCCAAGACAAGATATGCCGTATATGCCCGATGGGACACCAGTTGACATTTTATTAAACCCGTTAGGTATTCCGTCACGAATGAATGTTGGCCAAATTCTTGAATCTTTATTAGGTTTAGCTGCCGAACATTTACACGCACGGTTTAAAATTATACCGTTTGACGAGATGCATGGGCCCGAAGCTTCACGCAGTTTAATTAACCAAAAACTAAAGAAGGCTTCAGAGCAAGATAAACCATGGCTTTTTTCACAAAAACATCCGGGTAAAATGATATTGACAAACGGACAAACAGGCCAAGTATATGACAATCCTATAACAGTAGGGAAGGCCTATATGCTTAAATTGGTTCACTTAGTTGATGATAAAATTCATGCGCGTTCTACAGGTCCGTATTCATTAGTTACACAACAACCTTTAGGTGGGCGAGCTCAACAGGGTGGCCAACGACTAGGAGAGATGGAGGTTTGGGCACTTGAAGCCTTTGGTGCAGCTTATACGTTGCAAGAGCTGTTGACAATAAAATCTGATGATATGCGTGGCCGAAATGAAGCATTGAACGCTATTGTCAAAGGTTATCCGATACCAAGACCAGGTACGCCGGAGTCCTTCAAAGTTTTACTACGTGAATTACAGTCTTTATGTCTTGATATCGCAACTTACATCGTTGATGAAGAAATTGTAAACGATTCAGGTATTGAAATTAATTTAATGGCTGAATCGGAAGAGTCAACTGAGAACAAGGTTATATAATTCTTTTTCTATTCCACTTTTTATCTTAAATCTGATTACATATCAATAAATGGGAAAAACTTTTGATTATATAAGAATAAATCTTGCTTCTCCCGCTCGAATAAAAGAGTGGGGCCAACGAACTTTACCAAACGGACAAATCGTTGGTGAAATAACCAAGCCGGAGACAATAAATTATAGAACGTTAAAGCCCGAAATGAATGGTCTATTCTGTGAAAGAATCTTTGGGCCTATTAATGATTGGGAGTGTCACTGTGGAAAGTATAAAAGGGTTAGGCACAAAGGTATTATTTGTGAACGTTGCGGTGTAGAAGTAAGTGACTCCAAAGTTCGTCGTCATAGGATGGGTTTTATCGAACTAGCGTCTCCAGTCACTCATGTGTGGTATGTTAAGGGTAGGCCAAGCAAAATTGCCTTAATCTTAGATTTATCTACAAAAGAGCTTGAACAAATTATCTACTTCAACGCTTATGTTGTAACAACCGATAAAAACCCAACTCTACAATATAAAAAGTTAATCGGTGAAAAAGATTGGCTTGTTCTTGATTATAAAAATAATATTACTAGCAACCAATCAGATATTTCTATTGGAGCAGAAGCTATCGAGCGTTTACTAGCCGAGTTAGATCTTACTCAGATTGCTGTAAGCCTTCGATCATCTATCTTGGTGGCAACTGCAAGAAGCTTACGTGATAAATTAATCCGCCGTTTACGTATTATTGACCAATTCTTGGCTTCTGGATTCGACCCATCTTGGATGGTTTTGCAAAATATTCCTGTCTTGCCACCTGACTTAAGGCCAATGGTCCAATTAGATGGAGGTCGTTTTGCCACCTCGGATTTAAATGATTTGTATCGTCGGGTTATTAACAGAAATAACAGGTTAGTTAGGTTAAAAGAAATAATTGCTCCCGAATTAATTATACGTAACGAAAAACGTATGCTCCAAGAGGCGGTAGACGCTCTTTTAGATAATGGAAGGCGTGGTCGAGCGGTTGTTGGTCTTAATAATCGGCCGTTGAAATCATTAAGTGACATTATTGAAGGAAAACAAGGTCGCTTTCGTCAAAACCTTTTGGGTAAGAGAGTAGATTATTCTGGGCGATCAGTTATTATTGTTGGGCCAGAATTGAAATTAAATCAATGTGGGTTACCTCGCGAAATGGCGATTGAGCTCTTTCAACCTTTTGTTATCCATCATTTAATTTATAATGGTCTAGTTAATAATATCAAGATAGCCAAGGCCACAATTCAAAGAGATGAACCAATAGCTGGGGAAATTCTCAACGACGTAATGAAAGGTCATCCTGTACTGCTTAATCGGGCACCAACTCTGCACCGCTTAGGTATTCAAGCCTTTGAACCTATTCTTGTTGAGGGTAGAGCAATAAAGTTACACCCATTAGTTTGTCCAGCCTTCAATGCTGATTTCGATGGTGACCAAATGGCAGTTCATGTTCCATTATCTTTAGAAGCGCAAACCGAAGCAAGATTGTTAATGCTGGCACCAAATAACTTTTTGTCGCCAGCAACTGGAGACGCGGTTCTAACACCTAGTCAAGATATGGTTTTAGGTTGTTTTTATCTAACTGTTGATAACCCATCACAACAAGTTAGTGCAAATCATTATTTTATGGATTTTGATGATGCCTTACTAGCCTACGAACAAGAGAAGATTAATCTACAAACTTTTGTTTGGGTACGTGACTCGTTTTATACTCCCCATAATAAGAATGGGTTAATAGAAAAAACAATGGCGGATACAACTTATGGAATTGGAACTGACTTTAAAGTAAAGAAAGTTAAAGATTATGAGGTTAAATACATAAAAACAACTCCAGGTCGTATTCTTTTAAACAAAGCTTTTCAATAAGATGAATAAACCACAGACTAACAAGACTTCTTTTGCAAATTATTTAATAAATAAGCGTCATTTAAAGGACCTTATGTATGATACATTTATAAATTATGGTATCGTCAAATCATCAATTATTGCCGACCGTGTAAAAAATCTAACGTTTCATTATGCAACTAGATCTGGTATATCACTAAGTATTGAAGATTTAAGTGTTCCACGAAAAAAAATTGGTCTGATTGGATTGACAGACAATGAAGTTGAAATAACACGTAACAAATACGAGGTTGGAAATATTACAGAAATTGAACGTTATCAAAAAACAATCGATATTTGGAATAACATCAGTAACTTTTTAAAGGATGAAGTTTTAATATACTTTCGCGAAAGTGACCCTTTAAACCCGCTTTATATAATGGCGTTTTCAGGAGCACGTGGTAATATATCACAAGTACGACAATTAGTTGGAATGCGAGGTTTAATGGCCGACCCTCAAGGACAAATTATTGATTTACCGATTCGTAGTAACTTTCGACAAGGCCTTAATGTAACGGAATATATTATCTCTTCTTACGGTGCGCGAAAAGGGCTTGTGGATACCGCCCTTCGAACTGCAGATTCGGGGTACTTAACTCGCCGTTTAGTTGATGTAGCTCAACATATAATTATTCGTGAAGAAGACTGCCACACTAAGAATGGCCTTTATGAGCATGAAATTTATGGAAAAAAAGAAATAGACCTTACTCGCCTTGTTGGACGTGTTTTATTAAAACCTTTTATTTCTAAGGCTGGGGAACTAATTTCTGACGCCGGGGGGGTTGTAACACCTGAACTGATTAAACGTGCGAAAGGATTAGAGTACAAACAAATAAAAGTACGTTCACCATTAACATGTGATTCCACTCGTTCTGTTTGTCAAAAATGTTACGGTTGGCATTTGGCTTACTCGCGAGTTGTGGATCTGGGCGAAGCTATTGGTATTGTCGCTGCCCAATCAATTGGTGAGCCAGGTACACAATTAACGATGCGTACATTTCACACAGGAGGGGTATTCTCTGGTGATTTAACTGATCAAATTCGCGCTCCATTCGCAGGGGTGGCATTTTACGATTCGAACAATGAAGCTTTTTTATTTAGAACGTTATATGGAGCAACAGGCTTTCAAGTGAAAGAGAAAATAACTTTCTCTTTGTCTAGTTCGAGCAATCTTACTGCTCAGTTTGAGATTCCTAAGGGCAGTATCTTACTTGTAAATAATAAGCAGCAGGTTTATAAAAATGAAATTATAGCGGAAATAAAGAAAGACGTGGCTGTAATCTTTGATGAAGAAGAAAAGGATATTATAACCGAAAAAAGTGGAGAAGTTTACCTTCCAACTACGTTAAAACCAGGTCAAATAATCACAAGTAAAGCCTGGTCGACAAAAAATAGAAACGCCCAGCGAATATGGGTTTTGTACGGAAAACACTACCATCTAACTAGAAGCAATACATTTAAACTAAAATCTGGGACGATCTTGTCGCAAGATAGGGTTGTAGCAAAAACTAGTATCACCAACCATTATTCAGGCATAGTTGAGTTGGGTTTTGATGGAAAAGAAACCCCCACTTTCAATATTCTGCATCATACCGCAACATTAAAGAACATAACATCTTGCTGCTATGATAACGATAGTAAATCTTACAAATTTAGCCTCTTAGATGATAATACAACATTCGACTTTAGCTTGATTGCAAAGTCTAACACGATTTTGAAAAAAGGCGATAATGTGGCTGCACTAATTGAGGACTCTTATAAAACGGAGACGGGTGGAATTATTACTTATAGCATAGATAATGAAGCTCTTACAAAAAATAAACGTAGTATAAGACGTCTATTCAATGGGTTTTGTTACTGGATACCTGAAGAGACTTTTCAGTTGGAAAACAGGAAAGAATTTGGATTGGTGAAAGTTAAAAAAGGTTGTTTTGTCACGCAAGGTGAAGAAATTTTACCAAATGCTTTTTCAAAAACGAGTGGTATAGTCGAGTTTAATGAAACTGAACTCCAGGTAATAATAAAACCAGGTGAACTTCTTCATATTTGTGATGAAAACTTTCCTCGGGTTAACCGATTCGTAAAAAAAGGTGAGTATATTTTTGAAAATCGTGTTGTAGCACAATCCTTGATTTATTTAGATTTTCTAAACACTGTCTATGTCTTAGTTCGGCCGGTTAAGAGTTATTCGATTTCCAAAGTTAAATCTTTTTCTATTGGAACAAGTTTTTTTCCTGATAGCAGTAAGGCAACGATTCGATTAAAACCAGTTAAGCGTATGTTCTATAAGAACTGGGAACGTGTTATAAACCGAGATGGCGTTAACTTACTACAAACGTTTCTTGTTTTGGATATTAAAAAGAGTCTCCACTCAAATTTACAGCCTAAGATCGAAGTTATTCCGACAGCGAACGATGTACTGCCTAAAATTCAGCTTTCCCTTTATGAAGTTATTAAAGCTAAAGACTTATTACCCCCTAATTCAAATAAGAGCTTTCGGGTAAAAATACGTCCCGTGATTCATACAGGTCAGTACGTTTTTTCTAATAGTACTCTTGCATATGTTGAACTATTGATTAGAACATCCGGAATTGCAATCTCTATTAAACCCAATTCTTTTAGTGAAGAGGAGGTTTTAATACTTGATGATAATTATCTTAAAAAAGTGCACCATAACTTATCTCCTGACCAACTAAGAATAAAAATAGGAGATTTGGTTCGTATAGGGGCAAATTTAGGTAAAGGTTTAAAAGCACCTTATACAGGCCATATATATAAGATTACGCCTGGGTATATTTTAATTCGTTTGGGTCACTCCTATTTAGTTTCGAATGGAACAATTTTACAAACTACTAATGGGTCGCTCGTAAAAGCGGGCGATACGCTAGCAACGCTTGTTTACTCAAGGGTAAAAACCACGGATATTGTTCAGGGTTTGCCAAAAGTGGAAGAAACTTTAGAGGCGCGTAAAGTTAAAAGGTCTTGTATATTGTCACCTTGTTCAGGTTATGCGTATTGGCGAGTGAAACAAAATATTATTGAGATCTTTACATTAGACGGAGAGATTATCCGCTGTCCAATTCCGCTAAAAACCAAAGTTCAGTTCCGAAATGGCCAATATATAGACTTAGCAAATCCTCTAACTGATGGCGCCATAAATCCACACGAGATGCTAGATGTATTGTTTGATTATTATGTCTGTAAAAAGTATCCAATTACTGAGGCATGTAAAAATAGTGTAAAACAATTACAACTTTTCTTGGTGAACGATGTTCAAAAAACCTACCTATCACAGGGTGTACAGATTTCTGATAAGCACATAGAAGTAATTGTTCGTCAAATGACCTCAAAGGTTTACATTAAAAGTAGTGGGGCTACTACCCTTTTACCTGGTGAGATATTGGATTTCAGAAAGGTTATCAATATCAGTCATATAGCTAAACTTAATGGTGAAAAGCCACCTACATACAAGCCTATATTACTCGGAATTACAAAAGCATCTTTAAATAGTGATAGTTTTATCTCTGCTGCAAGTTTTCAAGAGACAACACGTGTTCTAACTGAGGCAGCTATTGAAGGAAAAAAAGATTGGTTGAATGGTTTAAAGGAAAATGTCATTGTTGGGCGCCTAATACCTGCAGGGACAGGGTTTTCACGTGCCGAACATCGGGCTATGTTAAAACGTGAAAGAGAAGGGTTAGATAAAAATTTCCATTCAGACGTTAGGGCGTTAACCGATAAGCCTTTAAAAAACTCCGAGATTATAGGTTTGGGGAAAAATTTGTAAAAAAAAATATTTCGTTAATCATTAATATCCCTAAAACAATACAAACTGAACTATAACGAGTCGTTTAAATACCTACAAAGCTGTACTTTTTGTAAAGTGTTTTCGGTACCAGATACGAATATAATAGTTGAGAGGTAAAAACTATGTCAAACAAGGTGCTAAATTAGTGATTAAAAGAATGAGCTATTCTTCGTGTTAGAAAAATTTATCTTTTAATGACTTTTATTTATTTGTGTTCCTATAAGTCTGAAATATAAGTATAAAGACCTGATTTATTTACTTCACTTTTGTTAAAAATGTAGTACCCTACGAGTGTAAAAATTACTAATAAAAAACTATGGCACGCTATACTGGAGCAAAATTGAGAATAACACGTCGGCTAGGTGATCTACCAGGGCTAACGAGTAAAATTAAAAAAAAGACAAACAGACCAGGCCAACACGGTGCGGTTAATAAAAAACCAACCCAATATGCTATTCGATTAGAAGAGAAGCAGAAACTTCGTTTTAACTATGGTATTTCCGAAAAGCAAATGATGAACTATGTTCGACAAGCTAAAAAGATTAAAGGAGCCACTGGAACTACGCTTTTACGTCTATTAGAGATGCGCTTGGATAATCTAGTTTTTCGTCTAGGTCTTGCACCAACTATTGCGGCAGCTCGACAGCTTGTAAACCACAAGCATGTTCTTGTTAACAAAGAGCGTGTTTCAATCGCAAGTTATCAGTGCCAACCTGGCGATACAATCGCAATAAGGACATCTCCTAGCTCTACAAAGCTAGCGAAGGCAAATGTAGAATCGCCTTCATTATCAAATATTCCAAACCACCTAGATTTTAATAAAGAAAACTTAACGGCGAAGGTTCTAAGTATTGTTGATCGAGAGTGGGTTGCTCTTAAATTAAATGAGCTTTTAGTTGTTGAGTACTATTCTCGTAAGATATAAATTTACTAAACTCAGTAAAAAAATTAAACGTTATCTAGAAAAAAATATATGGCCGTTGTTACATTAAGTGAATTAGTTGGTGCTGGGGTTCATTTCGGGCACCAAGCAAGTAGATGGAACCCAAAGATGTTTCCTTATATATATGCGGAGCAGAATGGTATTCACGTTATTGATTTAGTTCAGACAGCTCGGCTTTTAACTTACGCTTGCAATTACGTCCAGCAAGCTAGCCAAGAAAAGACGACATTTCTATTTGTTGGAACAAAGAGACAGGCTTCAGTTATAGTAGCAGAAGAAGCACAGAAATGCAGTGCCCACTATATCAACCATCGTTGGTTAGGTGGGATATTAACAAATTGGTCGACTGTGCAAAAACGTATCGAGTATTTAAAGGATCTTGATAAGAAGGAAGAAAGCGGATTTCTTAATAGTTTACCAAAAAAGGAAGCCGCCTTACTTCGTCGCCAGCATGATAAACTTGACCATAATATTGGTGGATTACGCCAAATGAAAAAAATTCCCGACATCGTTATTATTGTCGACCCAAAACGAGAGGCAACAGCTCTTTTAGAATGCAGAAAATTAGGAATTCCTGTTATCGCAATTCTAGATACTAACTGTGATCCAAATTTGGTTGACATCCCTATTCCAGCAAATGATGATGCCGTAAAGTCAATTCGACTAATATTATCTAAATTATCAGACAGTATTGTTCAAGGTCAAAACTCTTACTAAAAAAGTAAAAAATTACTTTTATTAACTATTTTTTTGTACTTAACTTAAAATCCTAGGTAAGAAAAAAGTAAGCAAGAAAAAAATTGCATTATTCACTTCGCATCTATTACTTTGTTATGTTTTTTTCATTGGCTGCTGTCGAAGTTGGGACCCACTTATATTGGGAGATAGGAAATTTAGCAGTTCATGGGCAAGTTCTAATTATCACATGGCTTGTAATTGCTATTATTCTTACTCTAGTTGTATTGGGGACCCTAAAACTGGAGCAAGTACCTAAAGGTTTACAAAACTTTCTTGAATCAGTCTTCGAATACGTCTCTGGTATCGCAAAAGACCAAATTGGTGAGCACCACTATCGTCCTTGGATTCCTTTTATAGGTACCCTATTTTTGTTCATATTCGTTGCGAACTGGTTAGGCGCGCTGGTTCCATGGAAGTTAATCAAGTTACCAGAAGGTGAATTAGCCGCACCGACAAATGATATTAATACTACTGTAGCATTATCATTATTAACGTCGATTAGCTATTTTTATGCTGGTTTTAAAGAAAAAGGACTTGGATTTTTTGCGCGTTATATTTCGCCAAATCCTGTTTTTCTACCGATTAACATTCTAGAAGACTTTACAAAGCCTCTTTCTCTTAGTTTCCGTCTATTTGGTAACATATTAGCGGATGAGATTGTTGTATCTGTTTTATGTCTACTAGTCCCTTTATTCATACCGCTTCCGGTTATGGTTCTAGGTCTATTTGCAAGTTCAGTACAAGCGCTAGTGTTTTCGACACTTTCTGCGGCTTATATTGGTGAGTCAATAGAATAGTAACGTTTGAAAATTTGTCTATTTTCGCCACGCAATTTTATTTTAAATTTTATTTACATAGAGAATCTTATTATGAATCCTATTATTTCAGGTGCTTCGGTTATTGCTGCAGGTTTAGCTATCGGTTTAGCTGCGATTGGTCCAGGAATTGGTCAAGGTACAGCAGCAGCACAAGCTGTTGAAGGTTTAGCACGTCAGCCAGAAGCTGAAGGTAAAATCCGTGGTACACTTCTTTTATCATTAGCCTTTATGGAGTCGTTAACAATTTATGGCCTTGTGGTTGCACTTTGTTTATTATTCGCAAACCCTTTTGCAGGTTAATAACAAACTAAAAGCGCTTAGTGTGGTCACTAAGCGCTATTTTTAAATGAATTTATTCAAATCGTAGAAAAAAATGAACATTTTTTCAATGCCGTTAAATCAAATGCTTGCTTTATCTGAAGGAGAAGGGGGTCTTTTCGATTTTAATGCGACATTGCCTCTAATGGCAATACAGTTCATCTTATTGACTACCGTATTAACATTTATTTTTTATAAACCAATCGGTAACCTGCTAGAAGAGCGTGAGGCTTATATTAATAACAATTTATCTGAAGCATCAGCTAAACTAGTAGAAGCAGATGCTTTATGTAAGCAATACGAAGAGCAATTGAAGGAAGCAAAAATTAATGCTCAGTCTTTAATAAGTGAAGCCGAAGCGGAAGCAAAAAAACTCGTTGCTGTGGAGTTAGGGCAAGCCCGTAAAGATGCCGCAAAATTAATTGATCAGGTCAATATTGAGCTTGACGCGCAAAAAGATATCGCCTTAATGCAACTGGAATCGCGAATTGATGACTTAAGTCAATTAATTAAAGAAAAATTACTAGGGACAGAGGCGGCTCGTTAGATCTTATTAATCAAATATTCCTTAAAAATGCACGTATTTAATCAAACTGTAAATAATTTTTCAAGTTTGGTAGCTGATTCTTCACTTGGTTTTAATCCCGATATATTTGAAACAAACGTGGTGAACCTAGCGATTCTCGTTGGTGGTGTATTCTACTTGGGTAGTAACGCCTTATCAGAGAGCTTAACGGAGCGTCAACAGAGAATCCTGGGTGCTATCCAAGAGTCTGAAGAGCGTCTAGAGCAGGCTACAGAAAGATTAGCAGAAAGTCAAAAACAATTAGAACAAGCTCAAATTGTCATTGCTTCAATTGGCACTGATGCCGAAGCAACAGCAAAACAGATTAAAAAGTCAATTTTAACTGAAGGGACACAAGAGATTGAGCGTTTAACGGCATCTGCACAAGCTCAAATTGTCACAATAGAGGCAAAAGTACGTAAACAAATTTCAGATTATGTTGTTACTCTTGCACTTCAACGAGTAACTACACAGCTTGAGGGTAAGCTAAGTGTAAATACACAACAACAGCTTATCGATAGAACTATTTCTAAATTAAAAGACTAAATTATGTCAGTTGTTAAAATTGCCGGCCCATACGCTGAAGCACTTCTCGAGTTAGCTGTTTCAAATAGCTCTCTAAAGGAGACAACTAATGATATGAATATTGTTTCACAATTCTTAGCGAATTCGAGCGACCTAAAGAAATTTTTAGGTAATCCTCTTATTACGCGCGAAGCTAAAAAAAATGTTATTAAGGATATTTTAGGCGAGCAGATCAGTTTAGTATCTTTAAAGTTTTTAATGCTGCTAGTAGATCGCGGACGTATCGCAATACTCGATGTAATTTCGCAAAGGTTCTTAGAGCTTTCAAATAAGAAAGACTCTATTGAAATAGCAAAAGTTACTTCTGCGGTTCCACTTTCTGGCCAACAACAAAAAGCACTTGCAGAGAAGCTAAAGGTAATAACTCAAGCTAAGCAAATTAAGCTCGCTTTAAAAGTTGATGCACAGTTAATTGGTGGATTCACAGTAGAGATTGGATCAAAGCTTATTGATACGAGTATTCGTGGGCAATTAAAACAAATCAGTAGTTTGTTAGGAGCGTAAGACTAAAGTGTATAGAATATTATATATATATACTAGAGGTTTTTAATTAAAAAATTACTTAGTCAATAAATAAATTCGACAGAATATGATTAATATTAGACCGGACGAGATTAGTAATATTATTCGTCAACAGATTGAAAGTTACGATCAAGAAGTTCAGATTGCTAACGTAGGGACAGTTCTCCAAGTTGGTGACGGTATCGCACGTGTTTACGGACTAGAGCAAGTTATGGCAGGCGAACTTCTAGAATTTCAAGACGGGACAGTGGGTATCGCGCTAAACCTTGAAAACGATAACGTCGGTGCGGTATTAATGGGAACAGGTTTAGATATCCTTGAGGGCGGGCCAGTTCGTTCAACAGGAAAGATCGCTCAAATTCCAGTTGGCGATAAGTTCTTAGGTCGAGTGGTTAACGCTCTAGCAGTTCCAATCGACGGTAAAGGAGATATCGTGCCAGATGATAGTCGTCTAGTAGAGGCAATGGCGCCTGGAATTATTACCAGAAAATCAGTTTGTGAACCAGTACAAACTGGTATTACTGCAATCGATGCTATGATTCCTATTGGGCGTGGACAACGTGAATTAATTATTGGTGACCGCCAAACAGGTAAAACATCGGTTGCGATAGATACAATTATTAACCAAAAGTCAGAAGATGTAATTTGTGTTTACGTTGCAGTTGGTCAAAAAGCATCTTCGGTTGCTTCAATTGTATCTACACTTGATGAGAAAGGGGCATTAGATTACACAATTGTCGTTGCTGCTAACGCGGATGATCCAGCAACACTACAATATATCGCACCTTATACTGGAGCTGCTCTTGCTGAATATTTCATGTACAAGGGTAAGGCAACTTTAATTATTTACGATGATCTTTCAAAGCAGGCGTCAGCGTACAGACAAATGTCTCTTCTACTTCGTCGTCCGCCAGGCCGTGAAGCATATCCTGGTGATGTGTTCTACTTACATTCACGTCTTTTAGAGCGTGCTGCGAAGCTAAGTGACGCTTTAGGTGGTGGAAGTATGACAGCACTTCCGATTATTGAGACACAAGCCGGTGATGTATCTGCTTACATCCCTACTAACGTAATCTCTATTACAGATGGTCAGATTTTCCTATCGGGTGATTTATTCAACGCAGGTATTCGTCCAGCGATTAACGTTGGTATATCGGTTTCACGAGTAGGATCAGCAGCCCAGACGAAAGCGATGAAACAAGTAGCAGGTAAATTAAAACTTGAACTTGCCCAATTCGCTGAGTTAGAAGCGTTTTCACAGTTCGCTTCAGACTTGGATGCCGCTACTCAGGCAGAGCTAGCACGTGGACAACGTTTAAGAGAAATGTTAAAGCAGCAACAAAGTTCTCCAATTCCTGTAGAGGAGCAAGTTGCGTTAATTTATGCTGGTATTAACGGATTCTTAGATGATATCCCTGTATCAGAAGTAAAAGGTTTTATTGTTAAATTAAGATCTTACCTTCGTAACTCAGTACCAGAGTTCATCTCTAGTATTCAAACTGAGAAGAAGCTAACTCCTGAGAATGAGGAAGTTTTAAAGAAAGCAATTTCAAGCTTGAAAGCTTAGGCAAAAAAGATGAAATTCACCTAAAAAAGAGAAAAAGCATAAGCTTTTTCTCTTTTTGCATTCCATGAATTTCAAAACTTTATTTCAAGCCAAAATATTTTTATTTGAAAGGGCGTGTTAGTGTCTTCTCAAAATACGTTTTTATCTGTACAATACAACTATGTGAAGCGGGTGTAGCTCAGGGGTAGAGCGTAACCTTGCCAAGGTTAATGTCGCGCGTTCGAATCGCGTCACCCGCTTATTTCTTCATTTCAAAGACTAGATACTTTAGAGGTAGGTAAGAGAGAAGTGGTCATAGCTCTAATGAATAACCTAATGTTTATTTATCTCTGTACCAGCCCAAGCCGCTATTAATAATAGCAAAAGATTTCCTTCCTTAGACAGTCTGTGAAAAAAAGAAATGACTCCTTATGGTTTGAAAAATAAAATAATCGGTATTCTTATTAGCATAGATAATATAATTTAAATTTTACGTGACTTTTATTTAATACAGGTCAAGAGAATAACTGTAATATCGCATTAAAAAAGATAATAGCTAATTCAAACTTTTAACTTTAACTTAAAAAAGTATATGGAACAGAAAAGGATGAAGCCTTGCTAAGAAAAAAAGTCGCAGACTTTGCCCGTCGAATTTATAGTAAAATGGTTAAAACTTGTCTCAACGAAATTGAACACGAAAAGGAAAAAGATTTAACTGCTGTAGAAGCTATCAAAAATAACTAAATAAATATTCTTTCTTTTCTGTAGTTAACAAACCTTACGGTGCAAAGGCTAGCCCCAATACTGCACACCCAACGCCAGCTACAAGTACTATTATATCGTCGAAATGGCTGAACCCAAAGATGGGCTGGTTATTACACTAACAACATTTCTTGTAATTTCTTTTACCCTTTTATACTCAGCTACAATACTTGCACTGTTTTTACCAAATTGAGGTTTGATTACTTTTTGTATTTCCCAAGCATATTTTTACTTGACAATACATGGCAATTTGTCCTAATTTATAACCAGCGCAACTCGGAGAGGTGGCAGAGTTGGTCGATTGCGTCTGATTTGAAATCAGATGAAGTGCAAGCTTCCGTGGGTTCGAATCCCACCTTCTCCGTTACTATTTATCATTAGCACGAAACAACGAAAATGTGTTGTAGTTTTGCATACCTTTTTCCTGGCGCGTATGAAAAAAGATTAACTAAAAACAAATATTTTTAGATTTCAGAAAAACAAAACGGTTAAAAAAGAAATAATTAGTACAAAAAGTAGTTTTTGTTATATGATTATAATCAACGATATTTTCATATGTAAGAAAGTCAAAAATTTTTCTAAAGGAGGAAAGAAAAAATGGCACTACCTTGGTACCGTGTTCATACAGTAGTTTTAAACGATCCGGGCAGATTAATTGCTGTGCATTTAATGCACACAGCTCTTGTTGCAGGTTGGGCAGGCTCGATGGCTTTATACGAACTTGCAGTATTTGACCCTTCCGACCCTGTCTTAAACCCAATGTGGAGACAAGGTATGTTCGTAATGCCATTCATGGCGCGTCTCGGTGTAACAGACTCATGGGGCGGTTGGAGTATTACCGGTGAAAGCGTTTCAAACCCTGGAATTTGGAGTTTTGAAGGAGTTGCACTAACGCATATTGTTCTATCAGGTTTATGCTTTTTAGCAGCAATTTGGCACTGGGTATATTGGGATTTAGAGTTATTCCGTGATCCCCGCACAGGTGAGCCAGCGCTAGATCTACCTAAAATTTTCGGAATCCACCTATTCTTAGCAAGTTTGCTATGTTTTGGTTTTGGAGCATTCCACGTTACGGGTGCTTTTGGTCCAGGTATATGGGTTTCTGATGCTTATGGCGTAACAGGTCGTGTACAAGCAGTTGCACCAGCGTGGGGACCTGAAGGCTTCAATCCTTTCAATCCAGGGGGTATTGCTTCACACCATATTGCTGCTGGTATTTTAGGGATTTTAGCAGGCGTTTTTCATTTAACAATCAGACCACCACAAAGATTATACCGTGCTCTAAGAATGGGTAACATCGAAACAGTACTATCAAGTAGTATTTCAGCTGTATTCTTTGCTGCTTTTATTACTTCAGGTACAATGTGGTATGGAGCTGCTACGACGCCTATCGAACTTTTTGGACCAACTCGCTACCAATGGGATAGTGGTTATTTCCAGCAAGAAATTGAAAGACGTGTAGAAGCTTCTATTAGTGAAGGTCTTTCACTAAGTCAAGCTTGGTCAAGAATTCCTGATAAGCTAGCTTTCTACGACTACATTGGAAACAACCCTGCTAAAGGTGGTCTCTTCCGAGCTGGGCCGATGAATAAAGGTGATGGTATTGCAGAAGCTTGGTTAGGACATCCTGTTTTCCAAGATAAAGAAGGGCGAGAGTTAACTGTACGTCGTATGCCTGCTTTCTTTGAAACTTTCCCAGTTATTTTAGTGGATAAAGATGGTATTGTACGTGCGGATATTCCATTCCGCCGTGCGGAATCAAAGTACAGTATCGAGCAAGTTGGTGTTAGTTGTAACTTCTACGGTGGAAAGTTAAATGGTCAAGTATTTACAGACGCTCCTACGGTTAAAAAGTATGCAAGAAAATCACAACTTGGTGAAGTTTTTGAGTTCGATCGTACAACGCTAGAATCTGATGGTGTATTTAGAAGTAGTCCACGTGGTTGGTACACTTTTGGCCACGCTAACTTTGCACTGCTATTCTTCTTAGGTCACTTATGGCATGGAGGACGAACTCTATTCAGAGACGTATTCGCCGGTATTGGTGCGGAAGTTTTAGAGCAGGTCGAGTTCGGGGCATTCCAAAAACTTGGTGATAAATCTACGAAAAAGCAAGGTATAGTATAACTTCATATCTCGAATACTTTTTAATCTAATCTTGAAATGGAAGCACTAGTTTACACTTTTCTATTAATTGGAACTTTAATTGTTATCTTCTTCGCGATCTTTTTCAGAGATCCGCCTAGAATTGTAAAAAAATAATAAATAAAAAATCATTCACACTTGTGAATGATTTTTTATTTATTAGATTAAATTTAATCCTCGTGCTCTTCAAACGGATCTCTTAGCTCTTTTGAAACAGGACCAAAAGCCGTGTAAAGAGAATAACCTGTGACTCCTAAAAGAAGACCTGAAATAAAAATACTGAGAATAGTTGCGCTTTCCATTTATTAATTTTTTAACAAGATTAATTAAAACGATAAAAAGTTTGTTATAATCTATATTATATTGTTATAAACTACTCAATAAACAAGTATTTACAAATATAATCTTTTTGCTAAAAAATTATGGCCCTAAGAACACGATTAGGAGAAATTTTAAGACCACTAAATGCTGAATACGGTAAAGTTGCACCGGGTTGGGGAACAACATCTGTAATGGGTGTATTCATGGCACTATTTCTTGTATTTCTAGTTATTATTCTTCAGATTTACAACTCTTCTATTATTTTAGAAAATGTGGATGTTGATTGGGTAACAGTTAACTAGTAATTTAAATGTATAAAGAGGTTAGCTATTCTATACTTCTTTATACATTATCTATATTTGCTATTTGGGTGGTAAAGAATTATTATTGCATAATCGTCTTCTTTACTGTATTTTTGGAATACAAGCGGACGTGGCGAAATTGGTAGACGCACTAGATTTAGGTTCTAGCGAGTAAAATCGTGAGAGTTCGAGTCTCTCCGTCCGCATAGATTAAGTATGTTGAATAAAAATAATATAATTTCATGTATACTAAATGTTATTAGAAAGCATGTCGAGCACTTAGCAATATACAAACATTTGCTTTCACAACTTATAAGGTTTTAATAAAAATTACAATACAATATATATATGACAGCATCATTTCTTCCGTCGATCTTAACACCTGTGGTTACATTAATTTTTCCTGGTCTTTGTTTTGCATTATTTTTTGTACTGATTGAGCAAGAAGAAATTGCCTAATAAGTCAATTCGATGCTTAACTAAGATTTTGAAAGTTTTAAGGTTTAAATTTGGTCAAATCTTCTATAAGCAAAGCAATCGAAAAAACAAATGAATATTCAAGCCTTTTTAGATAACTTAATTTTTTCAAGTTTACTTTTAGTCACAATATTATCTTGGGCAAATACGATTTACCCTAATTTTAAAGTGCTTGAAAAGACTGGATTCTATGGGTTGCTAGCAACTAATCTTTTAATCTTTCTACTATTAAGCTTAAGATGGTTACAGTTTGGTTACTTTCCTTTAAGCAATTTGTATGAATCTCTCATGTTTCTTGCATGGAGCATAACTTTTATAACTATTCTGGTTGAAAATCAATCTCAAATTTCAATTATCACCTCATTAAGCGTACCAATAGCACTTTTTGTTTGTGGTTTCGCGAGTTTGTCTTTACCTGAAAGTATGCAATCCCCAGCGCCGCTCGTACCAGCACTTAAGTCTAACTGGCTAATGATGCATGTAACAGTGATGATGGTAAGCTATGCGAGTTTAATTGTCGGTTCTATTTTAGGAATTTTTTTCCTTATTCTATCTTGGGGAAGCAAAGAAAAAGTCCAACTTCAGGGCAACTCAATAGGGCGGACATTTCCAGCTTCTTCACTGAAAATGACGGCTCTAACAGCTTCTTCGTTCCCCGAAACTTTGACTACTCAATCACGTGAACGTTTAGGTCTACTTGAAAGCATAGATAACCTAAGTTACCGAACAATCAGCTTTGGTTTTCCTCTATTAACACTTGGTATTATTGCTGGAGCAGTATGGGCAAATGAAGCTTGGGGTTCATATTGGAGCTGGGACCCAAAGGAGACATGGGCTTTAATAACTTGGATTGTTTTTGCTTCTTACCTTCATGCGCGTCTCAGTAAAGAATGGCAAGGAGAAAGACCCGCACTAATAGCAGCAGTAGGTTTTATCGTGGTTTGGGTTTGTTACTTAGGTGTAAATTTTCTTGGTAAAGGTTTACATACGTACGGTCAAATCCTTTAAGATAAGTTTTCTTATAGAAAAATATATTACGTCGCATCAGAGATCTTTAATAAGATTTCTGATGCGTCTATTTTTTTAATAAGTTTTTTAATGCTAATATCATCAAATTAAGATTTCCATGCCGAGGTTTTTATTACAATGTTCTTGGGTTGATTATTTAAACTTAAAACCTATTCTTAGTTAGTTCTTTAGATTATAGGTTCAACTTCAGCTCTAGTAACATATTTAACTGCTTGCTTTTTATAGACGTAAATCGTAGCAAATAAATTAAGGATTAACTGAATACCTTCTAGAAGGTTAAAAAAAAAGATTGTATACACTTTACTTCGAACCAAAATTTGTCTAAAAGACTAAAGGTTTAAATGTGGCTTGGCTTGGAATTTAGTTAACTTATAAGAATTATATAGCGATAGCAGTCTAGAAAACCAAAAATAAAGAAAGCAACACATAAATGTGTTGCTTTCTTTATTTTTGGTTTTCTAGACTGCTATATAGACGAAGCTAATTACGCTGCAACTGCAGGAGCAACTAGAGCTACTGGTAAAGACTCACCAGCTGCTAAATCTAGAGGGAAGTTGTGAGCGTTACGCTCGTGCATTACTTCCATACCTAGGTTTGAACGGTTTAAAATATCAGCCCAAGTGTTGATTACACGACCTTGTGAATCAACAACTGATTGGTTGAAGTTAAAACCGTTTAGGTTGAATGCCATTGTTGCTACACCCATTGCTGTGAACCAGATACCAACTACTGGCCATGCACCTAAGAAGAAGTGAAGAGCACGTGAGTTGTTGAATGAAGCGTATTGGAAGATTAAACGACCGAAGTAACCGTGAGCTGCAACGATGTTGTAAGTTTCTTCTTCTTGACCAAACTTGTAACCGTAGTTTAGTGACTCGTTCTCTGAAGTCTCACGAATTAGAGAAGAAGTTACTAGTGAACCATGCATAGCTGAGAATAATGAACCACCGAATACACCAGCAACACCAAGCATGTGGAATGGGTGCATTAGGATGTTGTGCTCAGCTTGGAATACAAGCATGAAGTTGAAAGTACCAGAAATACCTAGAGGCATACCATCAGAGAATGAACCTTGACCGATTGGGTAGATTACGAATACTGCTGCTGCTGCTGCTACTGGAGCAGAGAATGCAACACAGATCCATGGACGCATACCTAGACGGTAAGAAAGTTCCCACTCACGACCAATGTAAGCACATACACCAATGAAGAAGTGGAAAACAACTAGTTGGTAAGGACCACCGTTGTATAGCCACTCGTCAATTGAAGCAGCTTCCCAAATTGGGTAGAAGTGTACACCAATAGCGTTAGAGCTTGGTACAACTGCACCAGAGATGATGTTGTTTCCGTATAGTAGAGAACCTGCAACAGGCTCACGAATACCATCGATATCTACTGGAGGTGCAGCGATGAAAGCAATAATGTAAGCTGAAGTAGCTGTTAGTAGAGTAGGGAACATTAGACAACCGAACCAACCAATGTATAGTCTGTTCTCAGTTGAAGTGATCCATGCACAGAATTGCTCCCAGAAGCTTGCGCTCTCGCGTCTTTCTAAAGTTGTAGTCATAATTTTTTCTTAAAATTAAAATGTTTTTGGTTTAAAAATCTCCCAGGAATTATCCTGTTAATATGTATTATTGTACTAACAGTACTGTTATATTATTAAGCAAATTAAAAAAATACATTAACTATAAATATACGTAAAATTAAAAGATATTATAGATAAATGTACCTCGACTTTAGAGGTACATTTATCTATAATATCTTTTAATTTTCAAGGTTTGAAATTAGAGGAATTAGAAGAAACCTAGAGTTAACGCTTGGCTGATTGGTACTGTCGCGCCGATACCTAACCAAAAAGCTGCAAAAGTTCCAAATAAGAAAACTAAAGACGCAATCGGTCTTCTAAATGGGTTCTGGAACTTATTTACATTCTCTATAAAAGGTACGGTAATTAACCCAATTGGAACCGCTGCCATCGATAATACACCTAATAGTTTATTAGGTATTACTCGAAGTAAGTTAAACGTTGGGAAAAAATACCACTCTGGTAAAATTTCTAGCGGTGTAGCGAAGGGATCAGCTTTTTCGCCAAGCGGTGTAGGCTCTAATACTGCTAGTCCTATACAACAAGCTATTGTTCCTAAAATACAAACTGGGAAAATGTATAATAAGTCGTTAGGCCATGCCGGCTCACCATAATAGTTATGGCCCATTCCTTTAGCTAATTTAGCACGTAATTTTGGATCTGTTAAATCAGGTTTTTTTAAAATAGACATATGAAATAGTGAAGTTAGGTTTTATAATGGGCCAGAAATACCTTGCTTACGAATCATTAAGAAATGTGTTAGCATTAGAACCGAAGCAACAACAGGTAGAACAAATGTATGGGCACTGTAGAAACGTGTTAAAGTCGATTGTCCAACACTAACCCCACCACGTAAAACTTCAACAATTAAGCCACCTACAACTGGAATTGCATCTGGCACCCCTGTTACAATCTTACAAGCCCAGTAACCAACCTGGTCCCATGGTAACGAATAACCAGTTACACCGAAAGAAACTGTTACTGAAGCTAGAAGAACACCTGTTACCCATGTTAGCTCACGTGGCTTTTTGAAACCGCCAGTTAGGTAAACACGACAAACATGAAGAATCATATTAAGAACCATCATACTAGCTGACCAACGGTGTACCGAGCGGATTAACCAACCAAAGTTTACTTCAGTCATTAGGTATTCTACAGACGAGAAAGCTTCTGTAACTGTTGGGCGGTAATAGAATGTCATAGCAAAACCTGTTGCTACTTGAATGATAAAACAAGTAAGAGTAATTCCACCAAGACAGTAAAAAATATTCACGTGCGGCGGGACATATTTACTTGTAATATCATCTGCAATGGCTTGTATTTCTAAACGTTCTTGAAACCAATCGTATACAGTACTCATAAAGATTTTTCATAATGTTTAATTTTCAAAACACAGCTAAGCAACTTATCTTCTGATAACAAATATATAACCTAGACATTGTGTTATTTTCCCAAGAAGCCCCCTTCTAAGTATCGTCACCGCTGTAACCTTTCACTATCGAGTTCGGAATGGGTCGATGTGGATCTGTTACGCTATAAAACATCTAGGTCAAAAATTGAAATATATTATTAATACTTAAAGTCAAGCAATCGGTCTATTAGTATGTCTCAGCTAAATACATTACTGCACGTACACTTAACACCTATCRAACGGCTAGTCTAGCCGTGACCTTAATCACTTCAGAGTGATAAGAATACTCATCTCGAGGTTGGCTTCCCACTTAGATGCTTTCAGCGGTTATCCTGACCGTACATGACTACCCAGCGTCTACTGTTGGCACAATAACTGGTACATCA